AAGATTTAGTTACGATTCGAACTAGACTTTTCTATCTTTATCCATGGATCCTTTACTTATACTTAAAAAATTGGAAGTATTGATCCAATTCAAAAACAAAATTATGTTTCGCAATTTCATAATCCAAATTTTCAATTTCGAATTGACCCTTGGATACAAATCACGAGAACGGATATTTTTCCCCAAATCTTTTATTTTCATTTTAGAGTGAAAGGATTCAACTTTAATCCTTTTAAGAAATAAAGTTTTTGATTGGAATATCAATTAAACTGAATGACCCCTTAACTATTAAGGGGATTAATTGAACGAATCACACTTTTACCACTAAACTATACCCGCTACAATGCGATTATTGTCTAAAAAAGGGCCTTTTGTCGAACAAGAGAATCGGATGGAATCAAGATAGAACAAAAATTCAAAATAATCATGAAATGAAAATTCGAAATTAGAACGTTGACGTCTTTGTCAGGAGTCCTAATGCAATTAGGAAAGGAGGAGTTATTTCGTTTAAATAATAAAATTTAATAATTAAAAATTTCATAATTAAAAAAAAAACTCTTTTGTTGGACGAATTTTGACAGATATGGCTCGACAAAACAACTTAAGTCATAAGACAAAAACAAGTGGATTGTGAAAAAATCCCTAGTTCCATTTTTCCTTTTTTTCAGTATTTTATTCCAGTAAAAGTAAAAAAAAAATGCAAATAAAAAAAAAAAAAGAAACGAAAGAATAATAAGAAATGACACTTTGATTCTAATTCTATATCATCATAGGAATGGAAATAGTCCTTCTTTTTCTTGTTCGTTGAATACAATAAAAGAAGTATTTCATTTTTGGGTTTTCAAATCAAATCCAAATAAATCATTTTTGTTTATGTTATGGTTCGCATTTTTTCTATGGTTCGGCGGTATGGTTCATTAGAACAAAAAAAGGCCCGGCTGGGTACTGACCAGGCCAGGCCGTCGAAGTGGAAATAAAAAAGGCCCCGTTGAACGAAATTAAAGAGATATTCTTTTCTTTAGGTTTTTTCTATTTTATCTCTTTCGAATGCTTTCTGTCTTTTAATTTTCTATAAATGATAGAAATGGAATTGCTGATAAAAGTTAGATCTATTTATATAATAGAATACAAAAGACAATAAAAAAAATATATTCTATAAGCTATATTTTCTATGAGCTGTATAATGAATTTACTTTCTATATGCTCTAGAATCTCGAGAATATAGAAAGTAAAGATATAAAATAAAGTAAAGACGGGCTTTTTTCAAGCATTATTTTTTGTGTAATGTAACAATGTAACATAGTAATTATTTTTTTTTTTCAATTAGGAGAGATGGCTGAGTGGATTAAAGCGTCGGATTGCTAATCCGGTGTACGAGTTATTCGTACCGAGGGTTCGAATCCCTCTCTTTCCGTTTCGGTCGATCGCTTCGTATCTTTCCAATTCCAATTTAGCGAACACTTTTCCTTTTTTTTAATAGTAACAGATGTGGAATCGAGAAAACCCTAAGAACATTGATACGACTAAAGCAAGCAACCCCTTCTTTTTTTTTTATTCTTCGCGTCCGGGATTACGCCCTGGATCATTAGACAGGAATCCGAAGATGAAGAGAGAAACAAAGAATATCACTACGGTGTAAACAAAGAGTTTGAGAGTAAGCATTACACAATCTCCAAATAAGTTTTTGGGGGAAAAGAAAAAAAAAGAATAGATTCTCTATTTTTATACTACATATCCGATTTTGACATCAAGAAATGAATTTTAGAATTTCGATTCTATAATCTATAAATAGAAAAGAGTTTTCAGAAATTCACACAATTCGAATTCAACGTTGTGGTTGGCTCTAATATGGTTTCAGTGAAAAAGGGTCATAATCAACAAATAGCAAATGGGGGATCAAAATGGATCGCGGCTCCCCACGAATTTAACTGTTTGAATTGCGGCGAGAGTTCGTTCATATTGTACGACTCATCTGATCTTATCCATTGTTAGAATTTTTTCTCGAACTCGAATAAATCATGAATTTTTCTAGCCCAATATTAAAGATCTCATCGAAAACTTACAGCAGCTTGCCAAACAAAGGCTAAGAGCAAAAATAGAACAGGTATTACTGGTATAACATCTACAATTGGATTCAAAAAAGCGTAGGCCTCGGGCAATTTGGCGAATAAAAAACTACTCGAATAAAGGGCAGAATTAAGACAGATATACATTAAACTAAAGATATTAAGCATAACAAACCTTTTTTTTTTGGAGATAATTGTATTTTGATTGAGTTATTAATATCTTATTGATATAAGATAAAAAGGAAGAAAAGAAAGTAAGGTAGACAAAAAAATACTTCTTGGAACCGAACCAATCAAAACCCCAATCCTTCTATTCCTCCTGTGAGAATTGAAGAAATCATACTTTCATACAATATCTTAATTGAATTCTATGTAATGATCAAGAAATTCAGTTTGATTTTACACCTACACGTGTCACAACCCTAAACTAAAACAATAATCGAATTTTAGGGCTTGGGCTGGAATTGACGAACAACCAATACTACGGTTTATTAGTACCGAATGGAATTTGAAATGGGGCGTCGCCAAGTGGTAAGGCAACGGGTTTTGGTCCCGGTATTCGGAGGTTCGAATCCTTCCGTCCCAGGCCGGACCGAATAAAATAAAAAAAAAGAATTCCCCCCTTTGAGCAACTCTCTTAAGTATAATTTTTGATAAAATGTACGTCTTTTTTTATTTTCAAAAATGATTTTCGGAATCAGACCTTTTTTCACAAATTGAATCGAATTCAAATAATACAAAAATGGAACTGAATGCATTTGTGGTCCACGCAAGCGGGGAACGCCGATCACAAGAGTTTGAATTTAAAAACCTTGGATGGGCATTTTTGCGTAGGCCCCCCCTTTCCTTCCCCTTTCATATTTAAGTAAGTTTCTTAGAAAAGTCTTACGTTCCCTATCGAGTTGAATTTTCAAAGATACATTCTAAATCGAAATGCGAAAGCCTCCTCATTTCCTATCTTTTTACAGTCCCAATTATTCTCTTTTCATTTCGGAATTCTAAAGAAGAGGGTATTCCTGGTACTGATTGAATTCGGGATTAAGTCTCTTAAGTAAGACTGGGTTCGATTAAAATAAAAAATTAGAAGGAAACAATGTGGGACTCTTTGTCTTTGTATCTAGACAAAATAGTCTAGCATCCCCTAAAATAGGATCTTTTTTTTTTAGGATTCATCATCCCCGCAGAAAGAATTTGGGGTGGGAGTAGATAAGAGTTAGGGAACAACGAAAGATACCGATTTGAATATCCGTGTCGGTCCAAATCTCATTAACCAATAATCCTGTTCCACATGGAATGGATTTTCTTTGACCCTAACCCAAAAAATTAGGTATTTTGTCTTGGGCTTTATTTAATGAATAATTGTAAATCTCGGGAATAACAATTGATACGGGGTGATTCATACAGCTTATTTACAGTATTTTCAATTTGGGTAAAGATTATTGAATCTGAAGCCCACGACAAAAAAACGACGCAAAATTTGAGGAAAGGCTTATATGCATGGATTGCTATCCTTCTATTTCAGAGATAATGTTCTTTCGCTTTTTTTAAGATTTGTGGTGAGCCCTTACCTTACTATTAAATATTTAACATACAATATACATAATTACTTCCAACGAAAATTGTTCAGTCTAATCTGATAGATATGGAAATCACCCATTTTTTTTTTTGTAATTCTGATTTGATCTTTCATTTCAGGATTCCGGATGAAAGACTAACAATCTAAATATTCCCTTCATATACAAGGAAAAAAGACTGTGTATAGACTGAAGCAATGACTATTCATGATTCCATAATGGAATCAATTACATACCAGTTCCAAACAAGAGAAATGTTATGGTAAAACTTCGTTTGAAACGATGTGGTAGAAAGCAACGTGCGACTTGAAGGACATGATCCGCTGTGGATTTGCATCCACCATTTTCGATTTTATATGAATGGGCTCTTGGCTCGACATTCTTTCTTCTGTTCTATTAGAATCCTCACCTTTTGGTGGGTGGTAATGTAACTAGGACAGGATGGAGCTCGAGTAAAAGTATTTCTTCATTTCTCAGGGGCAAGGGTCTAGGGTTAATACCAATCAATAAGTTGGAAAAAACTTCGTAAGTAAATTTCGATTTTGATATAGAAATCGAAAGGATCTGATTCGAGCAATTTATAAATCCAAAAGCAAGGGGGAATTTTGTTGGAATTGGGAAAACTCTTTCCATCAAAAGTTTATCCCGTAGCAATCAATTGTTCGTATGATTCTTTGATAGAAAGAAATCAAAAAGGGGTGTGTTGCTGCCATTTTTTCAAAATTGAAAACTAAAAAACATTAAAGATCGCCGAAGTAATGTCTAAACCCAATGATTCAAAGCAAAGAGAAAGGGTCCTGGAACAAGGAAATACCATTTTCAATTGTCTCAACAATTCGATCATAATGCAAAATCCAAAAATCGATTCGATTCGAAACGAGACAAACAAAAAAGAGGCTTGAGACCACTCAAAAAAGGAAATGCCTAAGGATTTTCGTTTGGGCTTTGAAACTTATCCAACTTGAGTTATGAGAGTAGGAATGCTTTTTTGTTTCTTTTTCATTTTTCAAAAGAAACAAAAAAAAAAGAAGGGCTTAAATCTCTAATTGATTTGATTATTTTATAGATCTATTTTACATTCTAATTCTATACATAGACATAACTCTCACTTCTAACCATTTTTTTCTCGAGCCGTACGAGGAGAAAACTTCTTATACGTTTCTAGGGGGGGTATTGTTCATCTATATCTATCCCAATGAGCCGTTTATCGAATCGTTGCAATTGATGGTCGATCCCGAAGAGAAGGAAGAGATCTTCAGAAAGTGGGTTTTTATGATCCGATAAATAATCAAACCCATTTAAATGTTCCCGCTATTCTATATTTCCTTGTCAAGGGCGCCCAACCTACAGGAACCGTTCATGATATTTCAAAGAAAGCGGGGGTTTTTACAGAACTTAGTCTTAATCAAATTTAATTCTATTAAGGAATAGAACAAAAAAAGAGGGTGTGGAGGAGTCTTATATAGTTTTGTAGAATTTTTTCTTTACTATCCCCCCTTTTTGTTCTATTCATACCTCTTTCTTTTCGGTTTTTTTCAAGTATTTATCTAAAAAAGTATTCCTAAAGTTTTTTATTTATCTAATTTTTTCTATTTATTAATATATAAAATTTGATTTGATATAAAATTTGATTTGTTATTTGAATTTGAATTCAATTTAATAAATAAAGAATTAACTCTTTTTGTTTTCGTCATTTTATTTTTTTTTTTTTAGTATTTTCTCAATCTTGATATTCAATATTCAATGTCATATTGACAATAGTGTATTGAACAAATATAATTCGATCGTGTAAAAATGAACCCATTTATCTCCGTCCTAGAGGTTTTTTTCTTTTTATGTTCAGAATCAATTAGAAATTTTTTGATTCGAGTTCTTGCTAGTTTAATATTTTAATTCCATTGTGAAATTGAATTTCGTTTATTTATTTTTATTCCGATTCTATCTACCCATTCGAATTCTTTGGGTTGCTAACTCAACGGTAGAGTACTCGGCTTTTAAGTACGGCTAGCATCTTTTACACATTTCTATGAAGCAAGGGATTCGTCCAAATCTTCGGGAGAGTTTGTAAGACCACGACTGATCCTGAAAGGAATGAATGGAAAAAACAGCATGTCGTATCAATGGATAATTTTGAGAATATTTTATTCTTGTTCAATTGACACAAAACCAAGTTTGAATTCTTGGCGCGGAACAAAAGAAATTTCATGAAAAGTTGGGTCGAGTGAATAAATGGATAGAGCCCTAGGGTTCTAATTATAGGGAAACAAAAAGTAACGAGCTTCGGTTCTTAATTTGAATGATTATCCGATCTAATTAAACGTTAAAAAGATATTAGTTCCTAACGCGGGGAAAGGTTTTCCCATGAGTGGATTATCGATTTATTTAATGAGTCCTAAGTATTCGTGAATCCCTATTATGGGTTGTAGATGAATGTGTAGAAGAAGCAGTATATTGATAAAGATAGTTGTTTTTTTCCAAAATCAAAAGAGCGATTGGAGTGAAAAAATAAAGGGTTTCTAACCACTTTGTTATAGTATAACAAACATAAACCAATTCAATTAACTGGAAATGAGAGGATAGAGAATCCGGTGATGAGTCGACCAGTTTTCAAGGTATCTACTTTTTTTACTACAATACTTTGTTTTCACCGTATCGCACTATGTATCGTTTGATCGCCCACTAAATCCCTTACCTTTGTTTTTAATCGAATTTCAAATGGAGGAATTTCAAGTATATTTAGAACTAGATAGATCTCAACAACACGACTTCCTATACCCACTTCTTTTTCGGGAGTATATTTATGCACTTGCTTATGATCATGGTTTAAATAGCTCGATGATTTCATTGGAAAGTGGGGGTTATGACAATAAATCTAGTTCACTAAGTGTGAAACGGTTAATTACTCGAATGTCTCAACAGATTAATTTGAGTATTGCTGCGAATGACTCTAACCAAAATCCAATTTTTGGGCACAACAATAAGTTGCATTCTCAAATTATATCAGAGGGATTTGCTGTCGTGGTGGAAATTCCATTTGCCCCACGGTTAGTAGCTTTTTTAGAAGGGAAAGAATTTGAAAACTCTCAAAGTTTCCAATCAATTCATTCAATATTTCCTTTTTTCGAGGACAAATTGTCACATTTAAATTATGTGTTAGATGTACTAATACCCCACCCCATTTGTCCCGAAATCTTGGTTCAACCCCTTCGCTACTGGGTAAAGGATGCCTCTTCTTTCCATTTATTACGGTTCTTTCTCCACGAGTATTTTAATTCGAATAGTCTTATTACTACAAAGAACTCGATTTCTGTTTTTTTAAAAAGGAATCCAAGATTGTTATTGTTTCTATATAATTCTCATGTATATGAATATGAATCCATCCTCTTTTTTCTCTGTAACCAATCGTCTCATTTACGATCAACATCCTCTCGAGTCCTCGTTGAACGAATGTATTTCTATGGAAAAGTCGAAGATCTTGTCGAAGTCTTTGCTAAAGATTTTCAGGACATCTTATGCTTGTTCAAGGATCCTTTCATGCATTATGTTAGATATCAAGGAAAATCCATTCTGGCTTCAAAGGATACGCCTCTTCTGATGAATAAATGGAAATATTACCTTGTCGGTTTATGGCAATGGCATTTTCACGTGTCGTCTCAACCAGGAAGGGTTCATCTAAACCACTTAGGCAAGTACTCTATCAACTTTCTGGGCTATCTTTCCGGTGTGCGACTCAATTCTTTGGTGGTACGGAGTCAAATGCTAGAAAATTCATTTCTAATAGGTAATTCTATGAAGAAGGTCGATACGACCGTTCCAATTATTTATCTGATTGGATCATTGACGAAGGCGCGGTTTTGTAA